ATTTGCTCCGATTAGCTGGTTTGGTCGGAAATCGTACATATAAACGGGATCTTATCAAGAAATATGTCGAAGCTTGCCCAATGCCTATAATAGAAGTATTACCTCTTATTGAGCATATACGAGTTTCTAGAGTGAGGGGTAAAACCTTATTTGAAATGGTTGCATCTGAACCACGTCTTAATTATGTTTGTGAATATTATTTAACTATCGCGGATCAACTCTTATCGCAACCAGAAGGGATTGTACCAAAGGAAATGTCGGATCGGGAAATTATCCGTTCAAAAAACGAAAACCGCACTATCTTTCAAAAATTAACAGAATATACTCCTGCTGAACCGCTCTTCCGATCTATTAAAAAGGGAAGCATGGACTAGAAGTGATACTATCTAATAGAGATATATTCGACATTATTTTTTCGAATAAATGACTTATGCCATCTCTAGGCACCTAATCCGTTTAACATAACATAAGAGGAGATTTCACTCATGAATATGATAATTTTCAAAAAAGCTAGTTCTCATTTTTGCGCGGGAATTTTGTATGGAATTTTATCCATTTTATCTGTCGGGCCGAGTCAATTTTTCGCTTTCAGATATTTGGTTCTTGAAGGAATAACTGAAAGCCAAATTTTTATGAGTGGATCCTTTATCGGACAACTTTTTATATATCTATCGGTCTATAATAATTCGCTCTATCGAGCATTAATGAAACCCCACTTAATGTCTTTATTAGCTATTCCTTACTTAATTTTACGCTTTTCACCCATTGAAGAGTGGACAAATCGGATTCTTTCAAAGAAATTCAAGTGGACAAATCGGATTCTTTCAACTAAATTCAAGTGGACAAATCGGATACTTTCAAATAAATTCTTTTTGAAAAGTCTAAAACTATATATATTTATAGACGGTTTTCTTCTTCAATTACTGAATCCTTTTCTTTTTGGAAATTCAATATTAACAAGACTTTTCAGCTTGCTGATATTAAGACATAATTTTTCGTTTCTAGTTTTTGCTGGCATTATTTTAGGATGGTCTGTAAGTTATATATTATGTGTCAAAACAATAAATTGGCTTTTCTCGTATATAAACAAAGGTTCATATGTAAAGCATCAGATAAAAGCAGTATGTGAACTTGTTCTTTTTGTTTTTGTTTTTTGCTACTTCGGATCAGCTCGAATACCGTGCTCTATCTATCCGTGGCGAACAACCTTTTATCAAGTAGAAGATGATGATGATGATGATGACGAGCAAGAAACTCAGGAATTAACATCAGAACGACAAGAAAAAAACATAGTATCAAAAACCAAAAAGCAAAGCAAAAACGAGGAAAAGCAAAGCCAAAACGAGGAAAAGCAAAGCCAAAACGAGGAAAAGCAAAGCAAAAACGAGGAAAAGCAAAGCAAAAACGAGGAAAAGCAAAGCCAAAACGAGGAAAAGCAAAGCCAAAACGAGGAAAAGCAAAGCCAAAACGAGAAAGTTGTTTCTCAGATTATGGCATCAAACAACACAGAAAGCAAAGATCTACAAAGGAGCAAAGATCTACAAAAGGAACGGGCCAGATTGGCCCAAAGAAAACAGAAAATACTAAAAGAGTGGCAGGAATTTGAACAACAAGAATCGAAGCAAAAAGCAAGAACGCAAAATTGTCAAGAGATCCAAAAAGAAAATACTTATTCAAACTGGCAACAATTTTCTCATCTTGAATGGCCTAACTTTTTTTTTAACTTTCAAAGATGGACTCGAAAAACTTCCATAAGACTTTATGAGGATTTTCAACCTTTTTTGAAAGCTAGAGTATCCCAATATTTTTTTGGTCAGTGTTTTAGCGACGGAAAAAAAAGGCTTTGTTTTACCAAGTCTCCAACTCAATTTTTCTTAGAGCAAAAACTAGACGAAATTGATAGTACTCATTACGAAGATTTTTGGATAAATAACTTAAGAAACAAAAAGTTCTATTTTTGGAAAGAGTTTCGGGATAGAATAGCTAAAATAAGTAATGCAGATTTAGTAGTTAGAGAAGAAGATAAAAGAAAATATCGAATTCATTTACCACCAATCCCGATTTACGCGTGGATGATGAATTTTGAAGAAACGTTGCAGAAATATTTGATGCAACACGCATATAGGTTTTTTAGAGAAAAAACTATACCTTGGATGCTTAAAAAAAAAAGGGAAATCGCAATGAGGAAGCAAGTTCTAGCTATAAGAAAAGAAGCGCTAGAAACACGGGTTCAATTAACTCTCCCCGGAGGAGATAATTTCCAATTATTTAATGACCCCTTACTTTGTGGGTCATCTCGAGTTTTGGTTAAATATTACAAATGGGTAGAAATGTTGTCGCAGGTAAGATTAAGGACCTTCACAGAAGAATACGAGGATGAGCAAAAACACCGAATCGAAGAAAGAGCAATCCAAAACTTATGGAAAATGGTAGAAAAAAAAGTAGAAGAAAAAGAGCAGGAAGAAGAAAAAGAACGGAAAGAAAAAGAACAGCGAGAAGCAGAACTGCAAGGTGTGCAGGAAGTAAAAAAAGGAAGAGAATTCGTTGATGTTGACGCTCCTAAAGAAGAGGAGCAGATGACGGCTGACAAAAGGCGCTCACTTGCCAAAGGAAAAGTAAAAGAAAAATTAGATTTTTACGATACGGTAAAAACCCGATTTTCTCTTAGGTTTGAAAAGGAAAAACACGAATTAATTAAACAATTTTTTCGCAAGGAACAGCAAGAACAAGGGACAACCACTAAAAAGAAAAAGAAGAACTATGAGTATTTGGATTTGTTAAATTTTCATGATTACCTAAACATGAAAGATAAGCAAGATCCAGTATTAAATTACATAGGAATACCCAAGCGTATGTTTTTTCGTAGTTCTATATATAATTATTATTATCTGAAAGAATCATATAAAACCCACAAATATGCACAGACTGAGTCGTCGAAATTCAGAATAAAAAAATACAGTTTACCTTGGAAACCCTTTTTTATAGAAAAAACTCGTTCAATTTTGTCGACAACTGAAGCCCCTTCAAAAAAAAAAAAACAAATGCCCCATTTGTTTTTGTTCTTGAAAGAAAAAAAACTAACCAAAATGGATCCAAAAATGCTATTAAGTCCCCTTGTTTTCGACTTCTTTTCTCTAGTGTTCGCTGACAAAAAGACCATAGGTATCTTTGGTATATTTTTGAGAAAGATAGAATGGGATTTCCTAGAACGATTAGTAGAGATAAAGAAGAAAAAAAGAATGGAATTCAAATGCATCAAACAGGAAACATGCATAAAACAGGAAACATGCATCAAACAGGAAACAAATAATAACTTTCTCAGATTACCTTTGGAATTTACAAAAGAGTTACCCGAAGAGGAACATGATTTGATACAAGATTCCGAATATGAAGAACTAACAAATTTCTCTGATTTTCGTACAGCCCTCCAAAAAAATGTGGCCTATGACGAGGATGCCATTGAAGAGAATGAAGACACTCTTCTAAGAGGGAAAAATACTATCTGCAATAACGCTTTATATATGTTTAAAGGAAATATAAGACCTCGAAAAGGTAAAAGCGTTAGACCTTTTCGTGCCCAACTTAGATCTTTAAAAAGGCAAACGCATTCCCCTTTGGTTTTGCAAATGAAAAAATTGCAAAAGAGAAAGCTAGACTTCCAAAAAGTTCGCACAGCTATTCAAAAATTTCAGATTAGATTGTTTTGGAATTTTTGTTTAAGAAAATTGATGAAAATATATAACAAATTCAAACTATTTCATTCTCAAGGCGAGGAACAAAATAAAAAAAAATTGAATGCTCAAAAAATATCTTTATATAAAAGAAGGTACTACGCAAATTTGGCTAAATTAGACCATCACCTATTCCACAAAATTAGGGGTCCAATTTTAATATTTCAAGCTTTTTTTCGACAAAAAGTAGTTTTACCTTTTTTGATCGTAATCAAGAATGTTGGACGTGCTCTATTGTTGCAAACTCCCGAAATTATAGAAGATTGGAAAGAATTATCCGCGGAAGTTTATATAAACTGCAATTTTGATGGTGTGGAATTTTCTGAGTACAAACGTCCCGAGAGATGGTGGGAAGACGGGTTTCAAATAAAAATCTTAAAGCCTTTTCGTTTAAAACCTTGGCATGGAGCTTTTGGTACTAGTCAAAAAGTAAAACCCACTTATATGTCGATAGGAGGATACGAGGTGGATGTTCCTTATGGTGACAAAGTCAAAAATTTCTCATTTTGGAAACCTGTTTTAACAGAAATAAAAAAATTGTCGGAAATTCCGACGGATTCCGCTTTAGTTTTTTTTTTGTCAAAAGTTAACCAAGTAGTTTATAAACTTCGTTGGGTTTGTACTCAAATCAATTGTAATTGGGTTCATGTTGAAATCGATATATCTAAAATCAAAAAAATAAAAGCTGTAATTCAAAATCGATTAAGTTCTTTTGGGTATACTACAGATCGCAAACGGTCTTCGATCAGAAAAATAAATCGCATGAAAAATAAAGAAGAAAAAAAAAAAAGTTATCATAAAGATCGTTTTTTCTGGGTAAGCAAAATGAAAAAAAAAATAAGAATGTTAACAGAAGAGACTATAGCAAACTATATAGAATTGCGCCGTATAAAAAATGAAATAACAAAATTAAAAAGTGAGATATGCGATAAAGATGGTTTGCAAAAAGAAAAAAGCGATTTTCAAAAAGAAAAAAGGCCAAAATTCAGGATTATACGTGATAAAAAGGAGTTTAGGGTGTCAAATTGGATTCATAGTTACAAACATTTTTTTTTTCGTGTGCTTCCGAATAATTTTGCTAAACATTTTGCCCTAAGTACTTTGTATACAAAAAACTTATGTAGTTTTTTAAAATATTTTTGTACAAGGCATTTTGTAATAAAAATAAAAAGGATATTTCTTTTAAACCGACAAAAAATAACAACAAAACAAAAAAGCTTTAGTCTAAATAATGACAATATATTATCACAAGCATATGTTTTTCATGATATATGGCGATGTACAACAAACAACAAATCTCTCTTTAAACCGTTCTTACAATCAAAAGAAACGTATCCTTTTATAAGAAAAAATATAAGAACTTTCTTAGGTAAAAACAAACTTTTCGAATATAAAGAACCTCACGCTTTACCAATAAAAGACTGGAAGCACTGGCTAAAGTGTTATGATCGTTATGACTTATCATCAAAACTTGTGTGGTTTTATATAAACCCGAAAAGGGTGAGAAATAAGATTAGTGAACAACGAAAACATGATAAGAATATAAACGCGAAAAGGGTGAGAAATAAGAAAAGGATGAGAAATACGATTAGTGAACAACGAAAACATGATAAGAATATAAACGCGAAAAGGGTGAGAAATAAGAAAAGGATGAGAAATACGATTAGTGAACAACGAAAACATGATAAGAATATAAACGCGAAAAGGGTGAGAAATAAGATTGGTAAACAACGAAAACATAATAAAAAACTACAAAATAAACCTTTACCCGTCGTTACGTCTTTTAAAAAGAGATTTCTATTTAAACTAAACAAATGCTACAGATTCAATATGTTGGCATACAATTATCTTGATTATCAAAAAACAAGAAATTCTCAATTATTTTTAAAGCGTGAGAAGACAAAAAGAATTGGGGTTTATCCGGCGGAAAATACAAGTTTGAATTTTCTATTGAATTATATCGTCGACCGACGAACTAAAAAAAAAAGGGGATGGCCGGTCAAAATGAACGACCAATTAATGACTGAGTTAGAGGGAATCTTCGAGTTTGACTTTGTTTTAAAAAATAGAAAAGAGCAAAAAGAGGATGAAAAAGTTGAGATAGGACTTAAAAAAACGGCTCTGCACAGATTTATTATAAAACCCTGTATCTTTTCTGTTCAGAAAAAAAAAAAATTGAAGGGACTTTCCAAAAGTGAGAGAAAATTATCAAGAAAAACGTTCAAAAAGTGCTTCGAAATAACTTCAGCACGAGAAAAAGTAAGCGCCGAATTCAAAAAGCAAAAGGATATGGCTTTTGAGCTTAAAAAACAGAGAGACGCTGCAGCAAAAAAAACGAAACTAATACAGAAAAAACGACTTCTAACAAAGGCGGGGCGGGACGGAATGAATGTAACAGAAAAAAAAAAAAGCGTAGAAAAAGAACTTGAAATCTTGTTAGAACAAGAAATCGAATTAAAAAAGGAAGAGGAAAGCCAAGCAGAGTTGCTAAAAACGAAGAAAAAACCCCATTTTTCTAAAAACGGACTACCGGGGTTGATAGAGGAAAATGACAAACAACAACACAAAGTCATAGATCGAAAATTCATTGGTAACAAATTAAAAAGTAAGAAAGGGTTTGTTTTTTTTTTATGGAACAAAAACCAACAAAAAGAGGAAAACATCCAAAAGGTACAAGTGACAAATCCGCTGATTAAACCACCAAAGATTACAGCAAAAAAAAACATCACTTTTGAGTACAAGTTATTTTCTCAAGAAGATCTCGATAAGATGTCGAACGATCCCGAGTATAAAAAAAGGGAGGAACACCTACAAAAACTATTAGATTTTGTGGATGAGCAAAAAGATGATGAGTTAATAGATGAAGAGATTGACAATGACATGTATATTTTATTTTCTAGAAAGTTCTACAGAGAAATATTACTTTTGAGAACTTTGAACATTTCATACGTTGATTTAAACAGACAACTTGTAATTTTATGTAAGATGGTAAAAAACCAGGCTAAGAAAAAAGTATTAACCAATATTTATTTCGAAGATATAAATCTTGAGCCTTTATATTGTATGTGTGATATGAAAAGTTTGAGCTTTCATCAGAAAGATTTTGTAAATGTTTTCTTAAAACGAATAGTCAATCCGATGGCGCAACTACCGACAGAAAGAGTTTTAACGAAAAGACTTATTAATCTTTCAATAAAAATTTTTCAAGAAAATATGAAAAGTTTCTATAAGAAAAAATCTGAATCTTTTGATTTGAAATTAGATAATTTTATTTTAGAAGATGTTTTCATTCCGCGACATCGTAAAGAATTTCGCGTACTCAATCGCTTGTTTTTTTCTGAGGTAGGATTTCAAAAAGAACAAAGACTAGCCCCTCGGTATTTCTTCTTTAATAAAAATAATTTGTTGGATCCAGAACACAAAATTAAACGATTTCTTTGGCCTAATTATCGACTAGAAGACCTTCTTTGCATGAATCGATATTGGTACAATATCACCGATGGAAGTTGTAATTCTATAGTACGATTACGTATGTATCCCTTATTTTAATTAATCGAAAAACTTCAAAGCTATCAAATTAAGTAGAATAGAGGTCAAAAAATCAGTGATAAAAAAAAAAGAAAAAAAAGTCTATCTGTAAAATAATATGACTAAATACTGTTTTACAGATAGATAAAAGTATGGCTTGTTTGAACTCGACAAAAAAAGATTATTCACAGAATTATTGACAGAAATATTGTCAAAACTATAATATAAACAAAGCCTACAAAAAAGCAGACTGGATCTTTATTTATCAAATAGAATATTTTTTACTATTGGGGTAACGGGAGTTGAACCCGCGGCTTCCATCGCCCCATGATGTCACGCTACCACGCTGCGTTATACCCCAGTTTAAAAACTAGAATGAAAGGTTAAATCTAAAAAAGAAAATGAGAGTATATTTTAATTGAAAACAATAAAAAAAGTACAAAAATTCGTTTTTGTTAATGCCGCCATGGTGAAATAGGTAGACACGCTGCTCTTAGGAAGCAGTGCCAGAGCATCTCGGTTCGAATCCGAGTGGCGGCAAAAATTCCTTCGATCCTTCAAGTTTGCATTTCAGTATATTTCTTTCTCGATTTTCAGTTTTTAGTTTTTTCGTTTTTTATGATTTTGATAAGTTTAGAACACATATTAGTCCAAATATATTTCGCTTTTTTTCTAATAATTACTCTTGTTTTTGGAGGAACTTTAGTTTATCCGGTTACAAAAATAGGTAATTCGGTAAAAAGGGGTGCACTTATTGTCTTCTTGTGTATAACAACAATTTTAATTATTCGGTGGTTTTATTCAAGGCATTTACCTTTAAGTAATTTGTATGAATCTTTAATCTTTCTTTCTTGGAATTTTTGTTTTATCAATGTTTTTATTCAATTTTTGAATCCTAATATGCGATGGATTGGTATTATAACTGCGCCGAGTGCCTTGTTTACTCACGGCTTTGCCACTTTAGTTCTTCCAATAGACATGCAACAGTCACAAAGATTAATACCCGCGTTACAGTCTCATTGGCTAATAATGCACGTAACCATTATTTTTCTTGGTTACGTTACTCTTCTGTGTGGATCCTTATCGTCAATAGCTCTTTTAGCTATGAACTCGAAAAACACCACAGTTCTTAAAAAAACGCAGATCGTTTTTATGTTGGAAAATTGGCGAAAAAATCAGATTATCCATTTGCTGGATAATCTGAGTTTCTATAGCATAGTTTTTGGATTTACTTTTTTAACTTTGGGTATTCTTTCTGGAGCAGTATGGGCAAATGACGCCTGGGGTCGTTATTGGAGTTGGGACCCAAAAGAAACTTGGGCATTGATAACTTGGTTAATTTTTGCGAATTACATTCATATAAGATTGAATAAGGGATGGCGGGGACAAAAACCAGCGCTTGTAGCTTCGCTAGGATTGTTTTTTGTTTGGATCTGTTTTTTTGGAATAAATCTTTGTGGTATAGGTGTTCATACTTATGGGTGGTTTTTCTAAAACAAAAGTGATAAAAAAAAACCTAATTTAATAAGCAAGACCCATACTGCGAGTGGTTTCATTTCGTAAATATACACGTACACTTAAGTAATCAGTTGGACAAGCAGATTCACATCTTTTGCAACCAACGCAATCTTCAGTTCGGGGAGCTGAAGCTATTTGTTTAGCTCTGCAACCATTCCAAGGTACCATCTCTAGTACATCCGTAGGACATGCTCGAACACATTGGGTACAACCAATACATGTATCGTAGATTTTAACCGAATGAGCCATGGACTTTCATCTCCTTTTTTATTCGAATTATTCAATATTTTGTGAATAGTTTGTCACAAAATCGATCTAGTTTTTCTTCATAACTGTTTGGTATATTCTGTTAATTTTTGAAAGATAGTGCGGTTTTCGTTTTTTGAACGGATAATTTCCCGATCCGACATTTCCTTTGGTACAATCCCTTCTGGTTGCGATAAGAGTTGATCCGCGATAGTTAAATAATATTCACAAACATAATTAAGACGTGGTTCAGATGCAACCATTTCAAATAAGGTTTTACCCCTCACTCTAGAAACTCGTATATGCTCAATAAGAGGTAATACTTCTATTATAGGCATTGGGCAAGCTTCGACATATTTCTTGATAAGATCCCGTTTATATGTACGATTTCCGACCAAACCAGCTAATCGGAGCAAATGCGTACGGGCTTTTTCTCTTATGGACGCGGTAATACGATTGGCTGCAAATAATGCATCAAACCCGTTATCGACAATTATAACACCAAAATTCGCATAATTCAAAGGCGCGGAAAACCCTCCACAAACTACATCGCCCAACACATCAAATAATATTACATCATATTGGTCAAATGCGTTTAATTCTTTCAACAACTTTACAGTTTCTCCTACCACGTAGCCTCCACATCCGGCTCCTGCAGGTGGCCCACCTGCTTCCACACAATCCACCCCTCCGTAACCCTTATGAATAACATCCTCGTACCAAATATCCTCATAATGATAATGCTTAACTTGTAAAGTATCAATTATGGTAGGGATTCAAAATCCTGTCAGAGTAAAAGTACTATCGTGTTTGGGGTCACACCCTATTTGTAACACTTTATTACCGCGTCTTGATAAGGCTACTGATATATTACAACTGGTTGTGGATTTACCGATTCCACCTTTTCCGTAAACTGCTATTTTCACCTTGGATTCCTTTCTTTCCACTCTCTAATTTGCATGATTCTATCATATTAT